AATGGCCCCTTCGCGTAGCTCTTCTGAATTTCGAATAGTACTCAAGATTCTCTGTTTTCGATTATCTAATAAATCACTTAATGAAAGTAGATTATCTTCCCATTAATTTTTAAAATTCCATGATCTCTTCCCGAACCAAACATGAATCTTTCGATTCATTTGGCTCTCACGCTCACTTACTTATGGGAAATTCCCATATCTTATCTCTTTATTTATTTAGGTAATGAGCTTATCCTCTCTTCTATGTTCGGATTCCAAAATATTGAAACTGATCGTTGATCCAAGACCAGAATATTAGGAGGACTCTTCCGACCAGACAAAAAATCTGTAATTATCGGCAAAGTTGTTTCTTTTTTTTTTTTTATTTGAATGTTCTTTCTTTTTCTTCAAATCCAAAAAATTCCGCTTACTTTATACATAGGTCGTCGATTCCGCATTGGACAAAAAAAGGATGGGATTTCCATTTTTCCAGTAAAAGGTTCAAATCTTTTTATCGATATGAGTGTTCTATATCGGATAAAATGCAACTATTCATTTTGAAACCATCTCCATACTAACATAGTGGTAGAAAGAACACCAATGTTGCGCCCGGACTTCAAATAATTTAGTTTTAACCATGTTTAGGGTCCCATATTATTGGTTGATAGAGAATCAAAGTTTATTTACCAATGAATCACGAAATGCTATGGTTCGTACATATGATTTCTGAATTTATTCAGAAGTAATTCGCGAGATCGTGCACCTTCCTTTCCTAGTTATAAAGAATAAAGCGCAGCTGGTTAGATCCAGCTTATTCTTGAAATAAACAACTCGCACACACTCCCTTTCCAAAAAAAATCAATACACCAAGGACTACACTTAGATTTATTGGATTTGTTGCTAAAATATCGGTATTAAATCCGAAACTCCCGGCGGATGGCCAGTGACCCAAGGAAACGAAAGAATCGGTTACATTTTTCATATGATCTCCTCTTATAGATAGGACTAAAATTGAACAGAGTTCTTTTTGTATTACTTTTCCCTTTTTGATTTGAATTTGATTTATTTTTGATTCATTTACTTTTTTCTCAATATCTCTTCAATATATTAAATTGAAGTTCCAAAAAAATAAAAAGAAAATACTTAGTAGAATTAGGTCCCAGGTCTCGTATCAATTGTGAAATACCTCATTTGTTGCAACGCTTCTTGAAAAAAAAAGGTTCCGTTGGACTAAGAACGGGAAGGAAGAAAGCGAGTGGATCCGCTAATTCCTGATCCTCAAATTAGTCCTTCCCACGGGGTATTATCTCAACGAATATGTTAATGTAGGAATGAAATATTGATATAATTAGAAAAATCAAGTGGCAAATCCAAGGTAATAAAATAAGAAAGACAAAACAAAGACTTTCAGATTTCTAGGATTAAACAAAGGGATTTGCAAATAAAAGCGCTAATGCCACGACCAGTCCATAAATTGTTAAAGCTTCCATAAAAGCCAGACTAAGCAATAAAGTACCTCGTATTTTACCCTCTGCCTCTGGTTGTCTCGCGATACCTTCTACGGCTTGACCCGCAGCAGTACCTTGACCAACTCCAGGTCCAATAGAAGCCAGCCCTACAGCCAATCCAGCAGCAATAACGGAAGCAGCAGAAATCAGTGGATTCATGGTAAGCTCCTCGCATAAAAATAAAGAAATGGTTAATGATACAAGCAACTAATTAATTATGACTTATTATATTATTCCTAAGATCCATCCAGTCGAAATAACTATGAACTACTAAAATAATGAGATTATTGAATGAGCAGAACTGCTTCGATCTCGCGTTTTTAGTTCCTTTCCTATCCATGGAGTCTTTATCAATCCATAATCAATCCACATAATCAATCGGACCTAGTTCTTTCTTCCATTTCATTTATTTGTTATGAACCGTTCTTTCAATTCTGCACTCTTTCTCTTCTATATGCTTGATTTCATCTCTTTATTCATTCGGCCCAGACGAAGCGGAAGGACTTCTATTGTAATTCCTATCTAAATTCACGGTGGGGTAGGAAAGAAAGTCGATAAGATATATTCATATAGAACTGGTAAATATCTAATATCACATATACATGGCTTTCTTCCATAACGTAAACCAAAAATGCACATCTTATATTCACCCCGATTCTAGAATGGAATCATTCTTTGAAACATACAGAAGATTTGGCTTATAACCATTAAATTATATATACCCAGTTCGACCCCACCCCTAATCCATTTTTTATGAATCTCGTTTGAAAATTCTTGGATTGGGGTCCTTTTCTTTATCATTCTCCCGCATTAATACAAGCATGAATACAAACGGACAAATTCATTAGATTAGTCTGAATCCTTACATATCAATACAATATCAATATTGAGATCCAATTGCATCCAATTAATTACATATAATTTTGATCAATCGTTGAATGAAATCAAATAAAATGGGTGGGACTAGTTCCATAGAACATTTTTTGTTTTATCGCACATCGGAACGGAACCGG